ATGTCATAGTGTGATACTATATAATGATGATAATATTTCCACATATCATTTAAAAAAAAATATACTGTCGGCCCTCGTTTTAGGGGTTTTTCGAGGTTACCGCGTATATTTGGGGGGAGGGGGGGTTTTTCCCAAAAATTAATGTATTGGTTTTTTTTTTTTCCTTTTCGACCACAAGGGGGCACCTATATAATATAGTTATGTCCGAATATAGACTTATGTACTATATAGTTTAATGCTCCTTACATTAATTAATTAGTTTTGACAACCACTTAATGGACGAAATCCATGAAATGTCTTTATTGAACGAATATTCGATTAACCATCACCCAATTTGTCAATTATGACTTCATGATTATTCTCCCGTTACGATTAAATAGCTTACTTGACAAATAATGTCCTATGAATTATACAGTAGTTAGGTCATATAAATATTATGTCGAGGATAGTACAAGTTTAAATGATAGAGCTGGATACCAACCCTGGCGGGTTAACGATTGCTTCATCCCCCCCCAAAAAGATTGGGAGGACTTAGAAATCTTGAGACGATTAAGAGTTTGAAATGACAACTAAGGGAACTAGGGTGAAAGGAGTGTGACGCGATTAAGAGACGTATGCGTGTTAAGGGTGCCAAATGAGGAATTAGAACAATTGATGGGGATTATTCAATTACAGTACCACAAACCGTGCAAAGGGGTATAGTAAGAGGGTATTGGTTATTTCACGCCAGCCCGCATAATTAATGGTAAAGTAAATTTATGAGGATTAAGGAATGAGTGTAATGAGGTAGAGGAATTTAAATTAATGAGTATTAAGGATATGCATGATGTGATATGATTAGGGGAATGTCTATTAATGAGGATTAAGCATATATATGTTATGATATAGGGGAATATCTATTAATGAGTATTAAACATAGGAATATGAGGGTTAAGCATATATATGTTATGGTATAGGGGAATATCTATTAATGAGTATTAAGCATAGTATGGTATGTGGATATTACATAGTATGGGGCTTAATAGTAGATATGTTAATCTGACCAACCTGCAAAAATTGCAGGCGGCCAGATTGTCGGGCTTTTCAGGAAGTAGTCTAATGAAGATCTTGGCTTTGGGAGTCAAGGATGGGAGTTCAACCCTCTTCTTCCTGAAATGTGTTGTTCTGGGAGGGGTTTTCACCCTCGATCTTCGGTTTACAAGACCGATGCCTTAAATGGTCTGGGCTACCAGGACAGGTTTTAAAGTTTAAGTATTTTGTTTTCTCATCAGCCGGCAATGGGTAGGAGGATTAGGAATAATGAGAAATAGGTGATTGAGGCAATTTGGCCAATGATGATGAACGGTTGTTCAACTGGTTGTCCTCCAATTCATGTTAGAATAATAGTATTTGCTACAAGTGTTCAGAAAAGAAATTGTGTAAGGGGTCGGAATGTGGAGCTTCGTTGTTTGGAAGTGTGGAGAAGGGGGGCTAATATGAGAATGAGGATGGAGAAGATGAGGGCGAGGACTCCACCTAGTTTATTGGGGATGGAGCGTAGGATGGCGTAGGCAAATAGGAAGTATCATTCTGGTTTGATATGGGGAGGGGTAACTAATGGGTTTGCGGGAATGAAGTTTTCTGTATCACCTAAAATGTTTGGTAGAAATAGGGCTAATAGGGTGAGTAGTGAAATTATAATGAAGAAGCCTAAAAGGTCTTTGTAGGTGTAGTAGGGATGGAACGGGATTTTGTCTATGTCTGAGTTTAATCCTGTGGGGTTGTTAGAGCCGGTTTCGTGAAGGAATAGGATGTGAATGCATGTTAGTGCTGCGATTAGGAATGGGAAGAGGAAATGAAAGGCAAAGAATCGGGTTAAGGTGGCGTTGTCTACTGAAAAACCGCCTCAGATTCATTGTACTAGCATATCTCCAATGTAAGGGAAGGCAGAGAAGAGGTTGGTGATGACTGTGGCGCCTCAGAAGGATATTTGTCCTCATGGAAGGACATAACCTACAAAGGCAGTGGCTATTAATAGAAGTAACAGGATTACTCCGATGTTTCATGTTTCTTTGTAGAGATATGAACCGTAGTAGAATCCTCGGGCAATGTGGAGGTAGACGCAGATGAAAAATAGGGAGGCGCTGTTGGCGTGGGTGTTGCGAATGAGTCAGCCATAATTAACGTCTCGGCAGATATGTGCTACTGATGAAAATGCAGTTGAGATGTCTGCTGTGTAATGTATAGCTAGAAATAGTCCTGTTAGGATTTGGATAATGAGACAAAGTCCTAGTAGTGAGCCAAAGTTTCATCAAGTGGAGATGTTGATGGGGGCTGGAAGGTCAATTAGAGCATGGTTAATAATTTTGAATAAGGGGTGCGTTTTTCGAATGTTTGTAGTCATTAGGTTCTTGTAGTTGAATAACAACGGTAGTTTTTCAGGTTATTGGTCTTAGTTAGAGTCTAGGCAGGAATAATGACTTATTTTTTATTTGTTTTAATAGTTTGTTTTATTTTAGGTTTAATGGCAGTGGCATCAAATCCTTCTCCTTATTTTGCTGCGTTAGGGTTAGTGGTTTCAGCTGGGGTTGGTTGTGGTTTATTGGTTGGGTCTGGGAGCTCTTTTTTGTCTTTAGTTCTGTTTTTAATTTATTTGGGTGGGATGCTAGTTGTTTTTGCTTACACGGCAGCTCTTGCTGCTGAGCCATATCCTGAATCATGGGGGGATTGATCTGTGTTGGTTTATGTTATTGGCTATTTTAGTGGTCTTGTTTATATTAATAAATATTTTGTGAAGGGTTGAGGTCATGGTTGATTTAATGGTGAGGAGATCAACGGGTTGGAAATGGTTCGGGGGGATTTTAGTGGTGTGGCCATATTATATTCTGATGGTGGTGTTATGTTGGTTTTGGGTGGGTGAATGTTGCTTTTGACATTGTTTGTGGTGTTAGAGTTAACACGTGGTTTGTCTTGAGGAACATTGCGTGTAGTTTAAATTAAAATTATTAAGGAAGACAGGAGGAGTGTGAGGAAGAAGATTATAATATAGGTTTTAATAAAACCTTGTTGTGGTTGTGTGGATATTTTGATTATTGGTGTTTGTTGAATGATTGTGTTTTTTGGTCCAATTTTTTCGCTTCATGAGAGGTCAATTAAATGAGTTGAAATGTTTTGGGCTCATTGCAGATTAATTTTTGGGACTAGGCGGTGTATAATTGATGGGAAGTAGCCGAGTATATTAGAAAAATTATGGGTTAGTAGGTTTGGGTTGGTTTTGAGTTGTGTTTTTGTCAGGTTGGCAAGTTCTAGGGCTAGAATAAGGCCTATAGTTGTTACTAGGAGTGCAGATAATTTAAGGAGTGGTGGTATTGTTATGATCTGTGTTTTTGTTGGTGTTATGTTTAAAGTAATGATGAGGCCGGCTAGAATGCTTCCGTAAATTAGGCGTTTAAGTGGTTTTATTACTAATGGGTTATTTTCGTTGATTGGTGAAAGTGATGGGAATCGTGGAAAGTTTATTAGGGTAAAGAAGATTAGGCGGAGGCTATAAATAGCTGTGAATGAAGTAGCTAGGAGGGTTATAGTGAGGGCTCAGGCGTTTAGGTGTGATGTGTTCATGGCTTCAATAATGGCGTCTTTTGAAAAGAAGCCGGATAGGAAAGGCATACCTGTTAGGGCTAGGCTCCCGATTGTTAAGGTTGAGGAGGTGAATGGGAGAAGTTTGTGTAGGCCTCCTATTTTTCGGATGTCTTGTTCATCATTTAAGCTGTGAATAATGGAGCCGGAACATAGGAACAGCATAGCTTTAAAGAAGGCGTGTGTGCAGATGTGGAGGAAGGCTAATTGAGGTTGGTTAAGGCCGATTGTGACTATTATTAGGCCTAGTTGGCTTGATGTGGAGAAGGCAATAATTTTTTTAATGTCGTTTTGGGTTAGGGCGCAGGTAGCTGTAAATAGTGTGGTGAGTGCTCCTAAGCAGAGGCAGGTGGTTAGAATTAATTGGTTTTCTTGAAAAAGGGGGTGAAGGCGGATTAGTAGGAAGACACCTGCAACGACTATTGTGCTAGAATGGAGTAGGGCAGAGACTGGTGTGGGGCCTTCCATGGCTGACGGGAGTCAGGGGTGAAGGCCAAATTGTGCTGATTTTCCAGCGGCAGCTAATACTAGGCCAAGTAAAGGTAAAGTTATGTCCATGTTTTTTGATAAGAAGAACAGTTGTTGAGTTTCTCATGAATTAATATTGATGGCTAGTCATGCTATGCTGAGGATTAGTCCAATGTCTCCAATGCGGTTATAAATTACTGCTTGGAGGGCGGCTGTATTAGCGTCTGCCCGACTATATCATCAGCTAATTAGGAGGAATGATATAATGCCAACTCCTTCCCAACCAATGAATAATTGGAATAGGTTGTTAGCGGTAATCAGGATAATTATTGTAATTAGGAATAGTAAAAGATATTTGAAGAATCGGTTAAGGTTGGGGTCCGAGTGTATATATCATAGGGCAAATTCAAGGATAGATCATGTAACGTAAAGGGCTACTGGGGTAAAAATAATGGAATACATGTCAAATTTAAAACTAATGTTAATGTCAAATGTTCCTAGGTTAAATCAATTTCAGTTTGTTGTAATTGATTCTAGCCCTTGATCTAGAAATATAGATAAGGGGATAAGACTAATGAAAAATGAAATTTTTACAGAAGTTTTGACGTGTGTTGTGGATCAGTTTGGGTTAGAGAGCTCTTTGGGGTATATAGTGGAGGATATGAGTGGGTAGAGGAGGAGGATGAAGATGAGAAGGAATGTTGAATTGAAGATTATTGAGTTCATAGCTTTTGCTTGGAGTTGCACCAAGAGTTTTTGGTTCCTAAGACCAATAGATAACTGTTATCTTTCAAAGGCAAGTGAGCCATGGATTTGAACCATGAATGGGAGAATTAGCAGTTCTCTTTGTCCCAGACCTCTCTTGGTAATTAAAAAGATTTTAACTTTTATCTTTAGAACCACAATCTAATATTTTGTTTAAACTATAATTACAAGTTGTTCACCCTAGGATGAGTTCTGGTTTAAGTATAAGTAGGAGCGTTGGGATTAAGTGTAGGTAGATGAGGAGGTGTTCTCGTGTATGGGTGGGGTTTATGAAGAGTAAATGTTGTGGTGTTGGGCCTCGTTGTGTTATAGTAAATATGTAAAGTGAATAAGAGGCTGTTAGTAGAACACCTAAACCTGTTGCGACAATGGTTCAATTAGACCATTTGAATAGGGAAGTAATAATTAGAAGTTCTCCTATTAGGTTAGGGGTAGGGGGTAGAGCAAGGTTTGCTAGGTTAATGAGAAATCATGAAGTTCCTATAAGAGGTAAAATAATTTGTATTCCGCGAGCTAAGAGTAATGTTCGGCTGTGGGTGCGCTCGTAGTTGGTGTTAGCTAAACAGAAGAGAGCCGAAGAAATAAGGCCGTGTGCGATTATTAGGGCAGTAGCTCCTGCGAAGCTTCATGATGTTTGGATTAGGATGGCTGCTGCTACAAGGCCTATGTGGCTTACTGATGAGTAAGCAATTAATGATTTGAGGTCTGTTTGTCGTAAACAAATAGAGCTGGTTATGATAATGCCTCAGATGGCTAGGATTAGAAAAGGGTAGGCTATTTCTTTTGTTAAGGGATTAAGTATAACGATAATCCGTATTATGCCATAGCCTCCTAATTTTAAAAGGACTGCAGCTAGGATTATAGAGCCAGCGATTGGGGCTTCTACATGGGCTTTTGGTAATCAAAGGTGTACTCCGTAGAGGGGTATTTTAACAAGGAATGCGATTAAGCAGGCGACTCATCAGAATTTGTTTGCTCATGTTAACATATTATAAGTTTGGGGGTATTGTAGAATTAATATGGAGAGTGTTCCGAGGTCTTTTTGTAGAGTGAGGAGTGCGATAAGGAGGGGAAGTGACCCCATGAGTGTGTAAAATAGAAAGTAAGTTCCGGCGTTTAGTCGTTCGGCTTGATTTCCTCATCGGGTGATGATGATGAGTGTTGGGATAAGTGTAGCTTCAAATGTAACGTAGAATATGATTATTTCTGTGGCGCTAAAAGCTATAATTAAAAAAACTTGTAATGAGATAAGCAGGGTGATGTACGTGCGTTGTCGTAGGTGGGGTTCTTTGTTCAAGTGGTTTTGGCTGGCAAGGAGTATTAGGGGGAGGAGTCAGCAGGTTAGGGTGAGTAGTGGAGAGGATAATGGGTCTACTCCTAAGTAAAGGTTGGAAAATTCTCAGCCTACTTCGAGATTTCATTTGAATCAAAATAAGCTTGTTGAGGCGATTAGTAGGCTATAGGTGGTGGAGGAAGTCCACAATCATTTTTTGGGTGTTAATCAGGAGATGGGGAACAATATAATTGTTGGAATAATAATTTTTAGCATTGTAATAAATTAAGGTTTTTGAGTTGATCGGAGCCGTGAGTCCGAGTTGCGGCTACTAGTAAGGCTAAGCCTGAGCTTGCTTCGCAAGCTGAGAATGTTAGTAAAATTATAGGGGCTAGTGCACAGGAGGAAGAGTTTGTTGTTGAAGATCAAAGGGCAATTGCGATAAATAGGGACAGTATTATACCTTCTAGGCAAATTAGTGCTGATAGTAGGTGTGAGCGGTTGAGAGCAAGTCCAGTTAGACCTAATATAAATGCTGAGGTAAAGGTAAAATGAATAGGAGACATAAGGTATTTATGGATTTTCACCATAATTTATTAAGCCGAAATTAATGGTCTTAGTGTTGGACTAAATACCTATTCTGCTCATTCAAGCCCTCCTTGTAATCATTCATAGATGAGACCCATGGTAAGTAAAATAAGGATGACAGCTGTCCAAAGGATAGTAACGAGGGGGGACCCAAGTTGATCCCCTCAAGGGAGGGGAAGAAGGAGGGCGATTTCTAAGTCGAAAAGTAAGAAGAGAATTGCTACTAGGAAAAAGCGGAGGGAGAAGGGTAGGCGTGCGGACCCTAGGGGATCAAAACCACATTCGTAGGGGGATGTTTTTTCATTGTCGGGGTTAAGCACTGGCAGTCAAAATGCGATGAAAGCAAGGATTAGGGAAATGAGGGCTGTGAGGGCAATAGTAAATATGATGAGGTTCATTACTTCTCCTTGGATTTTAACCAAGATTAAATGATTGGAAATCATTTGTACTAGCTTTATACTAGAAAAGTTTTATGAACCTCATCAATAGATTGAGACATAAAGGAATAATCAGACTACATCAACGAAATGTCAGTATCATGCGGCGGCCTCGAAGCCGAAGTGATGTTCTGATGTAAAATGGTACTGAATTTGTCGTAGAAGACAGACCAACAGGAATGTTGAACCAATAATTACATGGAGGCCGTGGAAACCTGTGGCAACAAAAAATGTTGTTCCGTAAATTCCATCGGCAATAGTGAAAGGGGCTTCATAATACTCTATGGCTTGAAGTGCGGTGAAGTAAAACCCTAGGATAATTGTGAGTGTTAGGGCTTGGATGGCTTCTTTTCGGTCCCCTTCTATAATGCTGTGGTGGGCTCAGGTGACAGTAACTCCGGAGGCTAATAGGACAGCTGTATTAAGGAGTGGGACTTCGAATGGGTCTAAAGGGTAAATGCCTGTTGGTGGTCAGCAGCCCCCTAGTTCAGGGGTTGGGGCTAGGCTGGAGTGGTAAAAGGCTCAAAAGAAACCTAAGAAGAAGAAAACTTCTGATGTAATAAACAAGATTATTCCGTAACGTAATCCTTTTTGGACTGGTACTGTGTGGTGGCCTTGGAATGTTCCTTCTCGGATGATGTCTCGTCATCATTGGATTATAGTAAGGAGTAGTAATACTAATCCTAAGTAAAGTAATGATAGGGAGTGGAAGTGGAATCAAACGGCTAGACCTGAAGTTATAAGAAGGGCCGCTACGGCTCCTGTTAATGGTCATGGGCTGGGGTCAACTATGTGGTATGCATGTGCTTGATGGGCCATTTTTATTAAACGTTTTCTTGTAAATATAGGCTTAGTAGGAGGACAAAGACATAAGCTTGAATTATTGCTACAGCCACTTCTAGAATAGTTAATAGGAATAGGATTAATGAGGTTAGGAGGGCTACTGTAGGTATAATCGTGATTAATACGAAGGCTGCGGTTGCGATTAGTTGTATTAATAAATGGCCAGCTGTTAGGTTGGCTGTGAGTCGTACTCCAAGTGCTAACGGACGAATAAATAAACTAATGGTCTCGATAATGATTAAAATAGGAACTAATGGGGTTGGGGTGCCTTCTGGTAGAAGGTGTCCTAAGGCAATAGTAGGTTGATTAACCATACCAATTAGGACGGTTGTAAGTCACAGGGGGAGGGCAAATGCTATATTAAGTGAGAGTTGAGTAGTTGGGGTAAAGGTGTAAGGAAGGAGCCCTAAAAGATTAATAGTAATGAGGAAAAGCATTAGTGCTGTAAGGATTATGGCTCATTTATGTCCTCCTAGGTTTAAAGGTTGTATAAGTTGATAAGTAAATCGGTTAATAAACCATGTCTGTAGTGTTATTAGTCGATTATTAAGTCATCGGTTGGATGGGGTTGGAAAGATTATTCATGGAATTATAATTGCTAGGGTAATTAAAGGAATTCCAAGTAATGAAGGGCTTAGGAATTGGTCAAAGAAGCTTAGGTTCATGGTCAGTTTCAGGGTTCTGGTTTAGATTTTTCAACACTTTTTGGTGTAGGGTTATTATTAAATAAATAGGAGGCTACTTTTTGTGGTAAAATGATAAGGAAGAATAGCCAGGCAAATAAGAAGATCAAAAATCAGGGGCTAGGATTTAATTGAGGCATGCCATTAAGGGTGGTTGGGAGTCACCAATTTTTAGCTTAAAAGGCTAATGCTGGACCCGGTTTAGCTTCTTAATGAGGTTTCTTCTAATATTAATGAAGATCAGTTTTCAAAGTGCTCTAATGGTACTGCTTCAACTACAATTGGTATAAAGCTGTGATTGGCTCCGCAGATTTCTGAACATTGGCCATAATAGACACCTGGTCGTGAGATAATGAAAGAAGTTTGGTTTAAACGTCCTGGAACTGCGTCTATTTTTACACCTAGTGCTGGTACTGCTCATGAGTGTAGTACATCTTCTGCTGTGACTAGTACACGGATGGGGGATTGTATAGGGACCACTATTCGGTGGTCTGTTTCTAAAAGTCGGAATTGTCCTGGGTTTAAATCTTCGGTTTGAATTATGTAAGAGTCGAATTCCAAGTCTTGATAATCTGTGTATTCGTAGCTTCAGTATCATTGATGGCCTAGTGCTTTGATGGTGATATGAGGGTCATTGACTTCATCTATTAAATATAAGATTCGTAGAGAGGGTAGTGCGATTATGATTAAAATAACTGCTGGGACAATGGTTCAGACAATTTCAATTTCTTGTGAGTCAAGGATATATTTATTAGTGAGTTTAGTCGAGACTATTGCTACAATAATATAGAGAACTAAGGAACTAATAAGAAATACAATTATTAATGTATGGTCGTGAAAATGGAGGAGTTCTTCTATTACTGGTGAGGCTGCATCTTGGAATCCTAATTGTGAGGGGTGTGCCATTATGTTTAAGATTCGTAGGGGTCTAACCCACAATTTTGCCCTGACAAGGTAATGTAATGGTTTTACTAGAATCTCAAGAAAGTGACAGAGTGGTCATGTGGTTGGCTTGAAACTAACATATGGGGGTTCAATTCCTTCCTTTCTTGAAAATTAGTAGGATGGTCGTTGAACTTGAACAAATGCGGGTTCTTCATATGTGTGATAAGGTGGAGGGCAGCCGTGTAGTCATTCTACATTTGTATGTGGGAGTTCCACGTAAAGAACTTCTCGTTTTGAGGCAAATGCTTCTCAAATGATAAATAAGAATATAATAACGGCTACCAGGGAGATTAAGGATCCGATAGAGGAGACTACATTTCATAGGGTATATGCGTCTGGATAGTCTGAGTAACGTCGTGGTATTCCTGCTAGTCCTAGGAAATGTTGGGGGAAGAAGGTTATGTTTACTCCAATAAATATTACTAGAAACTGGGTTTTTGTTCAGGCGGAGTGTAATGTGAATCCTGTGAATAACGGGAATCAGTGGACAAACCCGGCTATAATGCCAAATACGGCACCTATTGATAGGACATAATGGAAGTGGGCTACAACATAATATGTATCATGAAGAACAATATCAAGGGATGAATTTGCTAGAACAATACCTGTTAGGCCACCTACTGTAAATAGGAAAATGAAGCCTAAAGCTCATAATATAGGTGTTTCTCATTTAATGGAGCCCCCATGGAGGGTTGCTAATCAGCTAAAAACTTTTACTCCTGTAGGAATGGCAATGATTATTGTTGCGGAGGTGAAATAGGCTCGGGTATCTACGTCCATTCCTACCGTAAATATGTGATGGGCCCATACAATGAAGCCGAGTAGTCCAATTGCTATTATTGCTCAAACCATTCCTATATAACCGAATGGTTCTTTTTTACCTGAATAATAGGCAACTACGTGGGAAATTATTCCAAAACCTGGTAAAATTAAAATATAAACTTCTGGATGGCCGAAAAATCAGAATAGATGTTGGTATAGGATTGGGTCCCCTCCGCCGGCTGGGTCGAAGAAGGTTGTGTTTAAGTTGCGGTCTGTAAGGAGTATTGTGATACCTGCTGCTAGGACTGGTAATGAGAGTAGAAGGAGAACGGTTGTTACTAGAATAGATCAAACAAACAAAGGTGTTTGATATTGGGAGATTGCTGGGGGTTTTATGTTAATGATGGTGGTAATGAAATTAATGGACGCTAGAATAGAGGAAATCCCGGCTAAATGAAGTGAGAAGATAGCGAGGTCTACAGAAGCTCCGGCGTGGGCGAGATTGCCTGCAAGTGGGGGGTATACGGTTCAGCCTGTCCCGGCCCCAGCTTCAACTCCGGCGGAAGCTAGGAGGAGAAGGAAGGATGGGGGTAATAATCAAAAACTTATGTTGTTTATGCGTGGGAAAGCTATGTCTGGGGCGCCAATTATCAAAGGAACTAGTCAGTTGCCAAAACCCCCGATCATGATTGGTATAACCATAAAAAAGATTATTACAAAGGCATGGGCGGTTACGATGACATTGTAGATCTGGTCATCCCCCATGAGTGATCCTGGTTGACTAAGTTCTGTTCGAATAAGTAGGCTTAGGCCAGTACCAACCATCCCTGCTCAAGCACCAAAGATTAAATATAGGGTGCCGATATCTTTATGATTTGTAGAGAATAATCAACGATTGATTGCCACAGGTAAGATGGCTGAGTTTTAAGCGGCGGATTGTAGCTCCGTAAAGAGAGGTTAGAATCCTCTTCTTATCAAAGCCCTGTAGTATAGAAATACATAAGATTGCAAATCTTTAGACGGAGATTAAGGCTCTCCCGGGGCTTCTCCCGCCTTTCCGCCTCTACGGCGGGAGAAGCCTAGATAAAAGTTCGCAGGCTTGAACGCTTAGCTGTTAACTAAGAGTTTATAGGATCGAGGCCTATTTATCTAGAAGGTTTTAGCTTAATTAAAGCATCTGAGTTGCATTCAGAAAATGTGAGATAAAGTCTTGCAAGTCTTAGCAGAAATTAGGAGATTTTCACTCTTGCTTAAAGCTTTGAAGGCTTTTGGTCTATTTAACCTAAATTTCTTATGGTATTAGTGTGAGTATTAATGGTGTTAATGGGAGGAGAAGGATGGAAATAGATGCTGTGAGGACTAGAATTAGGTTTGGTTGGTTTAATTTTGTTCGTCATGAGGAGATGTGGTTGATGGGGTTGGGTGATAGGGTCAGGGTTGTGGCATAACATAGACGTAGGTAAAAGAATAGGCTCAGTAATGCTGTTAAGGCTATAATAGTAGCTGGGATTAATAGGTCTTGTTTGGTAAGTTCTTGAAGAATTAATCATTTTGGTATAAAGCCTGTTAGTGGTGGAAGCCCTCCTAGGGATAATAGGGTGGTTAATGTAATAATGGTAAGTAAAGGAGATTTTGTTGTTGATGAAGCGATGGAGTTAATTTTGGTGGTATTGAATGTGTTAAATAAGAGGAATATTGAGGTGGTTATGATGATATATAGAGTAAGGTTAAGGAGGGTCAGGTTGGGGGCGTAATGGAGAATGGTAATTATTCAGCCTAGGTGGGCAATTGATGAATATGCTAGGATTTTTCGTAGTTGTGTTTGGTTGAGGCCTCCTCAACCTCCGACGATAATAGATAGGATGCCAAATAAGGTAAGTAAGTGTGGGTTTAGTAGGTGATTAAGTTGGAGTAGAATTGCAAAGGGTGCGAGTTTTTGTCATGTGGATAAGATAAGCCCAGTAATTAGATTTAAGCCTTGTAGGACTTCTGGCAGTCAGAAGTGTATGGGTGCTAGTCCAATTTTTAAGGCTAATGCAGTGGTGATTAGTGTGGCGGAGACTGGGTTTATTATTTCAGTGATGTCTCACTGGCCTGTTATTCAGGCATTTGTTGTTCCAGCAAATAGGAGGAGTGCTGAGGCTGTGGCTTGGGTTAGGAAGTATTTTGTGGTGGCTTCTACTGCTCGTGGATGTTGTTGTTGAATTATTAGTGGAATAATGGCTATTGTATTAATTTCAAGTCCTATTCAAATCAGGAGTCAGTGGGATCCAATGAATGTGATTGTGGTGCCTAATCCTAGGCTTGAGATTAGGATCGATAATACTAGTGGGTTCATTAGTAGAGGAAGGATTTTAACCAACATGTTTGGGGTATGGGCCCAAAAGCTTAATTAGCTGACTTTACTTAGGAAGTAGTATAATTGGGAGTACTTAGGGTTTTGATCTCTAAGGAATAGGTTCGAATCCTATTTTTCTAAGGAAGAGGAGTGATTTTAACACTCATTATCCACTCTATCAAAGTGGTCCTTTAATTCAGGCACGCTTCCGTTTAGGTTATAGGGGGGAGGCTTGCTATAGCGATTGGGAGTGCAGTATGTCATAGTATTAAGGCTAGGGTGAGTGGGAGGAAATTTTTTCATACAAGATGTATGAGTTGATCGTAGCGGAAGCGCGGGTAAGAAGCGCGGATTCATAGGAATAGGAGGGTTAATGTTGTTGCTTTTAATATAAGGCTTAATGTTGATAGTTGTGGTAACATTGGGTTGTAAGAGGTTCCCAGGAATAAAATAACTGAGAGAGTATTTATTATTAAGATATTAGAGTATTCGGCCAAGAAGAAGAGGGCGAAGGATCCTCCTGCGTATTCGATGTTAAAACCTGAGACGAGTTCTGATTCGCCCTCAGTGAGGTCAAATGGGGCTCGGTTTGTTTCTGCTAGTGTCGAAATGTACCATATTATGGCTAATGGTCATCCTGGGATAATAAGTCAGATTGTTTCTTGGGCAAGATTGAATGTGTGTAAGGTAAAGCCTCCTGTAAAGATGATTATAGATAAAAGGATTAAGCCGAGAGTTACTTCATATGAGATGGTTTGTGCTACAGCGCGTAATGCTCCTATGAGGGCATATTTGGAGTTTGAAGCTCAGCCGGAGCCTAAAATTGTGTAAACAGTTAGGCTTGAAATGGCGAGGATGAATAGTAGGCCTAGATTTAGGTTTAGAATTGAGTGTGGTAGGGGAAGTGGCATTCATATTAGTAGTGCTAGGGTTAATGCGATGGTTGGGGTAGCTAGGAATAGGAACTGTGAAGAGAATGATGGTCGTACTGGTTCTTTTGTAAATAATTTTAAGCCATCAGCAATTGGTTGTAGGAGGCCGTAAGGACCCACCACATTTGGACCTTTACGGAATTGTATATAACCTAGGACTTTTCGTTCAACTAGTGTTAGGAAGGCTGTGGCTAATAGTACTGGGATAATATAGGCTAAGGGGTTAATGATGTAGAGAAGAATAGGGTTTAACATAGTTAGGGAGAGGAATTGAACCTCTGGATTAAAGAGCTTAGGTCTTTCGCAATTACCAGGCTCTGCCACCTTAACACAAACCATTATCTTCGGCATACTTGTAACTTTCCTTTATCTATTTTAGTTAATTTCAATAGATGGGAAAGAAGCGTGCCGAAGGTATTGGCTTCATTTTTCCGGTCCTTTCGTACTAGGAAAAATATTATCATAGATAGAAACTGACCTGGATTTCTCCGGTCTGAACTCAGATCACGTAGGACTGTTAATCGTTGAACAAACGAACCCTTAATAGCGGCTGCACCATTAGGATGTCCTGATCCAACATCGAGGTCGTAAACCCTTTCGGCGATGGGAACTCTAAGAAAGGATTGCGCTGTTATCCCTAGGGTAACTTGGTTCATTGATCAGGATTATGTTATCCTGGGTCATTGTTCGGTAGATATTCTATTAATTAGAATTGTCATTCTAATTTTTAAGCATGTTTAGTGCTTAATCGATGAGGGGGTTTTGTTTTTCCCCTTGGTCGCCCCAACCAAAAACAAGTTAAGTTAAATTTATTTAAAATATTGTTATGTCCGTAGAGGTATTTTTTGGGGGTAAATAATTAACATAAGTGTTTAAAGCTCCATAGGGTCTTCTCGTCTTATGGTTTTATTCTCGTTTCTGCACGAGAAGATCAATTTCATTGATTGGAAAATAGAGACAGATAAACTCTCGTGATGCCTTTCATACGGGTCTTCAATTAAAAGACAAGTGATTACGCTACCTTCGCACGGTCAAAATACCGCGGCCGTTAAACATGTTGTCACAGGGCAGGCGGGACCTCTTATACTTGTATGGCAAGAGGCGATGTTTTTGGTAAACAGGCGGAGTTTGTGTTTGCCGAGTTCCTTTATTTTCTTTTAATCTTTCCTGGGGACACTCCTGTGTGGGGTTAACGATGTTTTTGATGGGTTTTTCTTGTTGGCTTTTTTTTGTATGTGAGCCTCAGGCTGGCATCGATTAATTGTCAGTGATTTAATTCTTTCTGATTTACACTGGTGTCGGGGAGAGGTTTAACCTCTTATTACTCATTTTAGCATAAGTTCTTTTATCTAATGATAAAATTGTCCAATATTGGGAAGGGGGTTTTGATAATGTTATCAGGATTATTGGTTAGGTGAAGGCTGGAGCTATGACGCTTGCTTTACAGGTGGCTGCTTTTAGGCCCACTGGGGTATGTCACCTTGGTAAATTATGATCATTACCCACCTTGGAAAGTTGTTTCTTAGTTCAAAAGAGCTGTACCTCTTTTGAATAACTATTAATTATTACAATATACCTTGATAATATATTATGTGTGGTAGGTTGGAGTAAATTAATGCAGAATTTAAGTTCTTTTCTTGGACAACCAGCTATCACTAGGCTCGGTAGGCTTTTCACCTCTACTTGGGAGTCTTCCCACTCTTTTGCCACAGAGACGGGTTTGCTCTAATATGCTGCTCCGAAGTAGCTCGTCTAGTTTCGGGAGGGTGGACTTAAAATCTTTTTGCCCAGTTGTTCTGGCTAAATCATGATGCAAAAGGTACAAGGTCTAATCTTTGCTTTGTGTTACTTAAATGATTTATTTCATTTCTTTTTCAGCTTTCCCTTGCGGTACTATTTCTATGGCTCTGAGTTTCTGTTCTATCGCCTATACTGGGAACATAAAAATGTTTTAAGTTAAGTTTGTAAGGTGGGTGAATTTGATAGTGTTGTGTTTTTAGGTGTTTAGGCTAGCTTTAAGGTTCAAAATGACTCGAATTGCGCGGGTATCTTCTCGGTGTAAGGGAGGTGCTTTACTAGTTTAGCTACATTTTGGTTATTCCAAGTGCACTTTCCAGTACACTTACCATGTTACGACTTGCCTCCTCTTGTTAGTTGAATTTATTTATGTAAGAGTTTTTTATGTTGAGGAGAGTGACGGGCGGTGTGTGCGCGCCTCAGAGCCGGTTTCAGAGTAGTATTCTAAGATTTTCTTACTGCTAAATCCACCTTTGAGTAGTTTTTCATTATACTGTTCGTTTTTTCTTGTTAGAAAATGTAGCCCATTTCTTTCCACTTCATTCGCTACACCTCGACCTGACGTATTGGAGGTAGGTTCATTTTGCTTACTTTTGTTCCCTCATGGGGTGAGCTGACGACGGCGGTATATAGGCGGCATGATGGCTAGAAGTGGTGAGGTTTAACGGGGATTATCGGTTATAGAACAGGCTCCTCTAGGTGGGTCTGGGGCACCGCCAAGTCCTTTGGGTTTGAAGCTAGCGCTTGTAGTACTCGGGCGGGTAAAATGGTAGGGTTTATTAATGATGTTTAGGGTTAAGCATAGTAGGGTATCTAATCCTAGTTTGGGTCTTAACTGTCGTGAGGTCAAAAATTCTGTTTAAGTAAAGTTACTTTCGTTGATGAATATTCCACTCATGGGTGCGTATAACAGCTTGATGAGGTCTTAACTTTAGTATAAGTTAGATAATTTTTAATCACCCTTTACGCCGTGGAGTATTAATGTGAGTCACTCGTATAACCGCGGTGGCTGGCACGAGATTAACCAACTCTTTTAACTATGACTGATTCAAGCTTGCGCTTATGTTTCAATGTCTATTACTGCTGAAGTCCCTTGGGGGTGTGGCTGAGCGAGGTGTCGTGGGCTATGACAATGTATGTGCCTGATACCAACATCTAATCAAATTATGGTATGATTAGGGCGTTCTCACCGGAATGCGGAAACTTGCATGTATAAGTCTAGTTACAATTAATACTGAGGCTAGGACCAAACCTGCTGTGCTTATGAAAGTTTTGAGGCTTTATCTTAGCATCTTCAGTGCCATGCTTTGCATTAAGCTACACTAGC